GTTCCAGAAGATGTTAATGGTAAGCAAGAAGATTGTTTACGAAGAAACAACAAGAAAAATTCATATTCTGATACATAAGAGTTATATAGGAATCGAAATAGTCTTTTATTTTCTTTTTTCAAAAGAAAAATCGATTTCATTGAAGTAATAAGACTATTCCAATTCGAATAGTAGTTGAGAAAGAATCGCAATAAATGCAAAGATGGAACATCTTTGATCCGGTATTGAAGGAGTTGAACCAAGATTTCAAAATGGATAGGATAGGGTATTTCTATATGTGATAGATAATGTAAATGCAAAAATTTGTCTTCTAAAAAGGGAAATATTGAATGAATAGATCGTAAATTCTGAAACTTTGGTGTTTCTTTTTCTTTCGGACAAGATAATTCTCGTAGCGAGAATGGGATTTCTACAACGATCGCAAACCCCTCAGATAGAATCTGAGAATAAAACTCAGAATAAAAAAAATTGTTGTAATCCAACAATCGATCTTGGTTAGGATGATTAACCGAGTTAATCCAAAAATTCTGCTGATACATTCGAATAATTAAACGTTTCACAAGTAGTGAACTAAATTTCTTGTTATTACAACTAACAATTTCCACAGGTTCGGAACCTTTTAATCCATAATCATGGGCAAATGCATAAATATACTCCTGAAAGAGAAGTGGGTAAACGAAGTATTGTTGACGAGATTTCTGTTTTTCTGAATACCCTTCCAATTTTTCCATTTGTATTTCTACTTGAATCAGAAAGAAGAAGCATTTCTCGGTTTCTCAAATGATGATACATAGTGCAATATGGTCAAAACAGGGTGTTGCATTTTTTAATACAAACCCTGGAAAGAAAAGGAATCTAATCCACAGATCTTTTCCTTTTCTATCCAATTAGTTTATGTTTGTTCTAATTACAAAAGAGAACAAATCTTTTATTTTTGCAGGCCAATCGCTCTTTTGACTTTGGAATCCAGTCTCTTTATCAATATACTGCTTCTTTTACACATTCAATCCATAACATCCCTTTTCAATCTATAATCAAGAATAATTAGGATTTCTAAAAAAAAAAAAAAGAAAAAATCAAGGGTCCGTTCATAGGAAAACCCAACCTTTCCCCGCATCAGGCACTAATCTATTTTTAACGTCTAATTAGATCGGGGAATCATTTCAATTAAGAAGTTAAGCTCGTTGCTTTTTATTTTACCAGAATTGGAGCCAGGCTCTATCCATTTATTCACTAGACCCAGAAAATAGGAATTTTTTATTCCATTCCAAAAATCAAAAATAAGAAATTGATTTTATTACGACATGCTATTTTTTCCATTCATTACCCTTGAGGATCAGTCGTGGTCTTCTAGACTCTACCAAGAGTCTGGACGAATTTGTTGCTTCATCCAAATGTGTAAAAGATCATAGTCGCACTTAAAAGCCGAGTACTCTACCATTGAGTTAGCAACCCAGATAAAATAGGATCTTAGATACGATCGAAACCCAAAAATCAATGGAATTACACCGCACGCTCCTGTCAAAACATTGAACTAGCAAAACATTAAAAGAAAGATTTTATCGCCCATTAAAAACACTCAAATGCCAAAATGAACAGGTTCGGCTAAATTTCACTAAGGTTAAAAAAGGAGCGGCCCCAATCACGATAGCAAAATTGTCATTTTTTTAGCAATTTATATTTCTTTATATAAATAAATCTTGTATGAGAGTACATGCAAGAGGGACAACCTTATCATTTGAGCGAAGTGTAGACAGAAAAACCTAATATGGAGTGAGGATAAAGAGACCTATCTATCTACAAATTCTATTTGTTCAATAGACCTTTGTCAATGGAAATACAATGGTAAGAAAACAAATTAGATAGAAAAAGTAAATAAAATAAGGGCTTATGTTGGATTGGCACGACATAAATCCAGTCAAAAATAGGACTAAGAAAGAGGCAAATTGTGTCTAAATAATTAGACAACGAGGGATACTAGTGATCCTCTCCTACTTTTTTATTCATTTAGTTCTTCAATTAACTCAAAGTTCCTTCTTTTTCTTTAAAGAATTCTGCCTTCCTTAAAATATCATAAACAGTTCTTGTAGGTTGAGCACCCTTTTCAAGGAAATAGAGAATAGCTGGAACATTTAAACAAGTTTGATTCTTTATCGGATCATAAAAACCTACTTTTCGAAGATCTCTTCCTTCTCTTCGAGATCGAACATCAATTGCAACGATTCGATAGACAGCTTATTGGGATAGATGTAGCTAAACAATGCCCCCCCTAGAAACGTATAGGAGGTTTTCTCCTCATACGGCTCGAGAAAAAGATTCGAATTTCTGTCTATAATACAAGTAGATAGAAATTAGACTATGACTTGCATTAATTTCCTTACAGAAAAAACAAATTTCATTTATACTCATGACTCAAGTTGGTTAATTTTGACTGACAGACTTAAAAGGAAAAATCCTTCCAAATTTTTTGAGTCGTCTCTAAACTCTTTTCTTTGTCTCATCTCGAACGAATTGACTTTTATTCCTTATTCTGATCCAATTCTATTGTTGAGACAATTGAAAATCGCGTTTACTTGTTCCGGAATTCTTTATCTTTGATTTGTGAAATCCTTGGGTTTAGACATTACTTCGGGAATTCCTATTCTTTTTTCTTTCAAAAGAGTAGCAACATACCCTTTTTTTCTTATTTCCTTCGATAAAGCATTTCCCTCTTCTATAGAAATCGAATATGGGCGATTGATTCTGATAAACTTTTAATTGAAAGAGTTTTTCCAATCTTCCAAAATTGGACTTTCTTCTTATTTTAACCTTTCGATTTCTATATTAAGGATAGACTGACAAAGTTGGCCTAATTTATTAGTTTTCACTAACCCTAGATTCTTTCCCTTGATAAAAAATCAATTCTGTCCTCTCGAGCTCCATCGTGTACTATTTACTTACAAACAACCCAGCGCAAATTTGGTTCGGGACGAATAGAACAGACTATGTCGAGCCAAGAGCATTTTCATTACTATGGAAAATGATGGATAACAAAATCCACAATCGATCATGTCCTTCAAGTCGCACGTTGCTTTCTACCACATCGTTTTAAACGAAGTTTTACCATAACAAACATTCCTCTAATTTCATTGCAAAGTGGTATAGGGAATTGATCCAATATGGATGGGATCATGAATAGTCATTGGTTTAGTTTAGTTTTTTGTATACTAATTCAAACTTGCTATCTATGGAGAAATATGGATAAAAGAAATAAGTATTTATCGGGGAAGACTCCGCAAAGATCCAATTTATTTAAACCCATATTCTATCATATGAAGGAAAGGAAACATAGTTCGAAAAAGACGAATAAACAAGTTTGCTTAAGACTTATTTTTTATTGAATTTCCATCCTCAACAGAGGACTCGAGATGGTCAATCCTGAAATGAGAAGCGAAGGATCGACTCTTCTCCAACAAATAAACTATCAACCTCAAAAAAAGTTTAATTAATTTAATTACTATATTAGAATTAGATTAGCAATATATTTTTCCATAACAAAAACTATTAACTAAATAAACTATTCCAATGAAAAGATTGAAAGTTTTTTGGTAGTTATAGAATTCTCGTACTTCTTCGACTCGAATACCAAAAGAGGGAAAAAAATGAAGTAAAAAAAAAAACACATTTCGTGTAAAGTAAAATTAAGGCCTTTGCTTTTACTTATAGCATTCTTTCTTTTACCTAAAAGAAGCAACTCCAAATCAAAAATCAGGAGAAGTATGATTTTTTGAATCCATTCTATCCAACGAACAGTTCTTACCTTATCCTTACCAGAATGGATCATTCTGGATATTTAAAGAATCGCAGATCGAGATGGTTTTCGCTTAACCAAAGAGGGGCCCTTTTTACTAATAATATAATACAACAAAAATCTATCTCTATCATAAAGGGATAGGTCTCATTTTTTATACAGTGTTTTACGTCAAGTTTAAAATTTTTTCAATTAATTCGAAAGCCGAGTAGACAGAATATATGAATTTCTCTCTAATCCTCACATTCCATTGATTTAGAAATGGATATTTGCAAATCAGATAATATCTAAAATACAAAAATGGAGTTCCTATCCATAGAATAGAAACCCTTTTTCTTTTTTCGCAAGCCGATCTTGGTCAAAAGTTTTAAGACCTGTGCTGAAACTAAAAACTTCCTATTCTTTAATCTGGCCATGAAATATAGAATTAGGATACCCCCTTTATTTTCTTTCACATTAGATGTCAAATGTATCATGTAAGAATTCCCCCTTCATGGATATGGAGCATAAAGTTTATCTAAGAAGTTCGAATTTCAAAACACATATGAGTAATGAGTAGTAGTAGGGGCATATCCTGAATGTGACTGATAGACCCAATTTTTCATGAAAATAAAGATATTCAATTTGACTGGACTTGACACTTGATTATGTTTTCTGAGAAAGAAAAAGAATGCTTAGAAATGCATCTAATCTAAGAGTTCATAAGAGATAATTATTCTCTTTAATAAACTTTCTTTTGTCTCGTGTGGGGTACAATATGATTTCATCTTTCGTTTCATCAGAAAAAATCTGGGACGGAAGGATTCGAACCTCCGAGTAACGGGACCAAAACCCGCTGCCTTACCACTTGGCCACGCCCCATTTCTGGTTTTATGCGACACTAATAAACACTATTATGTTTATTTGTTATTCGTCAATCCCACTTCAATTACATAAAAAATGAGGGATACTCTCTTGCTAGGATTCTAGACATGCGGATAATATAGAATCCAAAAAATGCATTGATCATTACATGGAATTCTATTAAGATATTATATGAAAGTCGAATTTCTTCCATTCTCATTTGAGAGTGCGAATACAAGGAGGTATTTTGCGTTTGGGAAAGTCCGAAGAAAAAAGGATTTTGAACCCGCCTTTTCTTTTTTCCCTTAGAAAAATAACTCAATCAAAATCCAATTATCTACTCTACAAGAACGAAATGCTTGTTATGCCTAATATACTTAGTTTAACCTGTATCTGTTTTAATTCTGTTCTTTATCCGACTAGTTTTTTCTTCGCCAAATTGCCCGAAGCTTATGCCATTTTCAACCCAATCGTGGATTTTATGCCTGTCATACCTATACTCTTTTTTCTATTAGCCTTTGTTTGGCAAGCTGCTGTAAGTTTTCGATGAAATCTTTACTACTCTGTTCTGTCTGCCAAATTGAATGATGTATTCATTCCAAAAAAATTCTAAAAATGAATAAAAGCCGAGAAGTCTTATATTATGAACCTTCGATTCTAAAATTCTAATTCTTCTACATTGAATGTATAGCTGCAGCAATAAATTGGGATCCGCCTTTCTACCCCACCCCCTGCACCTACGTTGAGCAGGTACCTTTAGGTACCCACACAATACCTAACCTAATTTTTGATATTGATAAGAGTGCTTATTATAAATCAATTCTTGCAATTTTTTTCAAGAATTGATTTTTGCATTTTTAGGTGTAAAAATAAACAAAACCCATCCTAGTGGATCTGTGTGGTAAGGAAAAACGGGTAATCTATTCCTTAAAAAAAAAATCTTGGAGATTATGTAATGCTTACTCTCAAACTTTTTGTTTATACAGTAGTGATATTCTTTGTTTCCCTCTTTATCTTTGGATTCTTATCTAATGACCCAGGACGTAATCCTGGGCGTGAGGAGTAAAAATCCAAATTTTTTTGGAATTTTTTCTTACAAATTGGATTTGTTTCGTACATTTATCTATGAGAAAATCCGGGGGTCAGAATTCCTTCCAATTCGAAAGTCCCAAATGATCCGAGGGGGCGGAAAGAGAGGGATTCGAACCCTCGGTACAAAAAAATTGTACAACGGATTAGCAATCCGCCGCTTTAGTCCACTCAGCCATCTCTCCCCGTTCCAAATCGAAAGGTTTCCGTGATATGACAGAGGCAAGAAATAACGATTGCAAAAAATCCTTCCTTTTTCTTTCAAAAGTCCATAAAAATTATATTGCCAATTCCATTTTAATTATATTCTTTTTTCTTAATGTTAATAAAAAAAAGAAGAAAATTCTTGTTTTTTCTTTCTAAAATTCGATATTGGCTGAGAAACAATCAGATAGATTTTCTCTTCAGCGGGCATTTTCATATAGGACTTGTTATAATAAAACAAGCAGGTTATATAAAAAATAAAAAACTCTTTTTTCGATTATTTATAAACAAAACAAAAAGGGTTCTTATCAAACCCACCATAAAATTGGAAAGAAAGATAAAGTAAGTAGACCTGACTCCTTGAATGATGCCTCTATCCACTATTCTGATATATAAATTCGATGTAGATGAAATTGTATAAGCGGATTTTTTGTATTTCCTTAGACTTAGACCGCGCAAGGCAAGAATTTTTCGCTATTTACGATTTCATATTCTTGTTACTAGATGTTCTATAGGAATAAGAAGAAATCGCAACTCCTTTCCGCTACACATAAAAATTGATTTCGAAAGTCAATTTTTTTTTTTTCAATATCTTTCTTTTTTTTTTTCAGAATCCAATTTTTGTTCTTCCACCCATGCAATAGAGAGCGAGTGGGAAAAGAGGGGTTACTTTTATTTTCATTTTTCCTTAAAAGATAGGCTTTGAAATAGGAGTCATGGAATAATGCTGAATTCAAATGTTTATTTCTATAGTATAAGAAAAACTAATCGAATCAAATTCATGGATTTACCACGACCTCGGTTGTGACCCCATAGATAAAAATAAAAAATTTCTATCTTCGAGACCTTTGAAAAAGGGCATTGAACGAGAAAGAAATCGTCCACAGATAATCAAACTATCGTATGCCTTGGAAGTGATATGAGGTGCTCGGAAATGGTTGAAGTAATTGAATAGGAGGATCACTATGACTATAGCCCTTGGTAGAGTTACTAAAGAAGAAAATGATCTATTTGATATTATGGACGACTGGTTACGAAGGGACCGTTTCGTTTTTGTAGGATGGTCCGGCCTATTGCTCTTTCCTTGTGCTTATTTCGCTTTAGGGGGTTGGTTTACAGGGACAACTTTTGTAACTTCTTGGTATACCCATGGATTGGCTAGTTCCTATTTGGAAGGTTGTAATTTCTTAACCGCGGCAGTTTCCCCCCCTGCCAATAGTTTAGCACACTCTTTGTTGCTACTATGGGGCCCGGAAGCGCAAGGGGATTTTACTCGTTGGTGTCAATTAGGCGGTCTGTGGACTTTTGTCGCTCTCCATGGGGCTTTTGCACTAATAGGTTTCATGTTACGTCAATTTGAACTTGCTCGGTCTGTTCAATTGCGGCCTTATAATGCAATTTCATTCTCTGCTCCAATCGCTGTTTTTGTTTCCGTATTCCTTATTTATCCACTGGGGCAATCTGGTTGGTTCTTTGCGCCGAGTTTTGGCGTAGCAGCGATATTTCGATTCATCCTCTTTTTCCAAGGATTTCATAATTGGACATTGAACCCATTTCATATGATGGGAGTTGCC